GTTGATCGTTACAGGCCTCTTGAATCTTCTCTGTCTCTATTTTTTTATATTTGTATTTGATTTATTTTATTTGTTTTCTTTGTGTGTAATGCGGATTTACTTTTGTTTATTATTGTATTGATAGGACTTCTCTTGTTCAGACCCTATGAATCGATTGAAACCGGAGATTCATACTAAAACCACGATGATTGAATAAAGCCCCCGACCAAGCTAAGCCCAAAGGTTCTCTGAGTAAGAACCATTTGATCATCACTTATTCAATGAATAGATGAAATCACTAATAAAAATCCAGAGAAACGTTTGCCCATTGGTCAAAAAAAAGCATAAATAAGCCAAAATTGGAAGGAAGAAAAATCCAATCCTTCGCTTTAGAATTCTAAATAATTCTATTCAAATCAAAATCTTTGAAATTTTTTGTGAGTCCGGTCGCGCGGTCTGAATAGTAAGTAGGAATCATAGTTCAAATATTTCTTGATCTATTCCATATATTCCGTGCTCCAGATACTATAGAATGAATATCCGACGAGGTAGAACCATCTCTATCAAGATGACAGACCCATTCTCTGTACTATCAATAGGATCAATTATAACAAGTCACACACTCATATTCCGGAAATACCGAAACAAAGGAATTCCACGGTCGAACTACCAGAATGGCTTCGAAATCTGAGTCCTAAGTGATTCATTTTTGATTGAAAAGCCAGAACGCATGATTCTTATGGACCTAATTCATTGAAATTCCATCCAGTAAAACGGAAGAATTATAAATCTCCAAAATAATGGATAGGAATACTGCAAATAGAGCCATTGCGACACCCATCAAGGGGGTAGTTCCCCATCCAGGAGCTACTTTACCATATTCCGAATTTAATGGTTTCAATAAATCCCCTACAAAAGTTCGTCTTGGACCAGATCTAGAACTACCTTCAACGGTTTGTGTAGCCATAAATCCTATTGCATTGGTTGAGATCTGTTGACTTTGTATACCATTCCGTTGTAAATAAACGATCTTATCATAGATCCGTTGTGGTCTTGAAATTGGAAATTATATAATAATGGAAACAGCAACCTTAGTCGCCATCTTTATATCTGGGTTACTTGTAAGTTTTACCGGGTACGCCTTATATACCGCTTTTGGGCAACCCTCTCAACAACTAAGAGATCCATTCGAGGAACACGGGGACTAGTTGAAGTAATGAGCCTCCCATATTGGGGGGCTCATTACTTCAATTGAGATAATGAAAAATCATTTCACCCTTTTAGTCGGAACCTTAGGTGGTTCTCGAAAAAAGATAGCGAAAAAAATGATTCCTAGAGTAGAGACTAAGAGGAATGTATAAACCAATGCTTCCATAAATTCGATCGTGGTTTACAATTATAGCTTCCACACCTGTTCATTTGGGATTATCTCCCAGATAAAGAAAGAAAGGACAAGAGTCAAAATCAAAAAAAAAGGGGCGGTGATTCAAATCCAGATTTCGCTGGTACCCTATATCAAAGTAAAAAAAAAAAAAGAAAAAATAGAGGCGAAAAATACCAAACCAATGTTGTATCAGACCACTTGTCTCCTTGTAGTTGGATCTCCAATCTTTTGGAATGTCCCAAATTCTACTTGAGCATCCAAATCCGGGTCAATACCAGCAAAAACATCTCTGAACAAGGTTCTAGCACCATGCCAAATGTGTCCGAAAAAGAAGAGCAAAGCAAACGAAGCATGTCCAAAAGTAAACCAGCCCCTTGGACTGCTACGAAAAACACCATCGGATTTCAAAGTAGCACGATCTAATTCAAAAATTTCACCCAATTGAGCACGTCTAGCATATTTTTTCACAGTAGCAGGATCGCTATAACTGACTCCATTGAGTTCGCCACCATAGAACTCAACAGTTACCCCTACCTGTTCGACACTATACTTCGATTCCGCCCTTCTAAAAGGAACATCGGCTCTCACAATTCCGTCTCCGTCTACCAAAACTACTGGAAATGTTTCGAAAAAAGTAGGCATACGACGCACAAAAAGCTCGCGCCCTTCTTTATCTCTAAAGATAGGGTGTCCTAACCATCCAACAGCTATTCCATCCCCGTTGTCCATTGCGCCCGCTCGGAATAATCCCCCTTTCGCTGGATTATTGCCGATGTAATCATAAAAAGCTAATTTTTCGGGAATTTTAGACCAAGCTTCTGATAAACTCTGATTTTCGGCTAAACCGGCGCCAACTCTTCGATATATTTCTTGCTGGAAGTATCCCTGATCCCATTGATAACGAGTGGGACCAAACAATTCGATCGGAGTAGTTGCTGAACCATACCACATAGTTCCAGCAACAACAAAAGCTGCAAAAAAGACAGCAGCGATACTACTGGAAAGGACGGTTTCAATATTACCCATACGTAATCCTTTGTATAGACGTTGGGGCGGACGGACACTAAGATGGAATAGACCCGCCAATATGCCCAAAGTCCCCGCTGCAATATGATGAGAGGCTATTCCTCCCGGAACAAAAGGATCAAACCCCTCTACGCCCCATGCAGGATTTACAGATTGTACCTTTCCAGTTAGTCCATAAGGATCGGACACCCATATTCCAGGACCATACAAACCTGTTACATGAAATGCGCCAAACCCAAAACAAGCTACTCCTGAGAGAAATAAATGAATTCCAAAGATCTTAGGCAAATCCAAAGAAGGTTTTCCTGTACGTTCATCACAGAATATTTCTAGATCCCAATACACCCAATGCCAAATAGCTGCCAAGAAGCACAAGCCAGAAAACACAATATGTGCGCCCGCCACACCTTCGTAACTCCAAATACCCGGATTCGTTATAGTCCCTCCTGTAATACTCCAACCGCCCCATGAATTGGTTATTCCTAAACGAGTCATGAAGGGTATAACGAACATACCTTGTCTCCACATTGGATCAAGAACGGGGTCAGAGGGATCAAAAACTGCTAATTCGTATAGAGCCATTGAACCCGCCCAACCAGAAACTAGAGCTGTATGCATTATATGGACAGAAAGCAACCGACCAGGATCATTCAATACGACGGTATGAACACGATACCAAGGCAAACCCATGGAAATACCCCTTTATCAAAAAAAAATAGACACTATGTAACTTTATCGCATTGGAAAAGACTATGCTATGGACCTCCCTTTTTTAGAGGATTATCTCGGAGCAAGGGTTAATATTTATTCTATTATTTATTCCATTTCGTTAGTCATAATGGAACAATTCTGTTCGTAGGAACAAAGAGAAGCAAATCTATTCTATACCCGATAAGTAACAATCCGCAATGGGGGGATTGGATTGGTCCCATTTTCTATGAGCGAATGCATAGATACTTGGTCATGATTCGAGCAGCCCGACCCATTCGTAAGAATTTTCCTTTATTCATCTCGTCTTCCTCTAGAAACTTGTCAATCTAGGGATAAAATACGAGAAACAGCAAAACTATGAAAACAATACTATGAAAACAATAAATCCATTGTTACGTTTCCACATCAAAGTGAAGCATAGTACTACTCAACCTCTTTTTTTTCATTTAATGCCTATTGGTGTTCCAAAAGTACCCTTTCGGAATCCTGGAGAGGAAGATGCAACTTGGATTGACTTATAGTGCGACTTGTCAGACATATTGGGTCATATGGAATTTCTCCGTTCTCTCCCCTGATCGAGATATCTTCTGTTTCGCCCCAAAAAGATTGATTGAACCAGCAATCAATATTTGGAGCGTGAAGTGCAATTAGATCCATTTTTGAAGGATTTATATTAATATGAAAATTATCAATTCGAATAATTTATGGTTGGCTTGTTTGGGCCAATAAAATGAACTATCTAGGCTCCGTTTAAAAAATACCCAATTGGTAATCGTAATATAATATATGTATGATTACCACTTGTATCATAAATGATTCCTATTTAGATTATACCATACGAGCAATCTCAAACTGACAATCAATGAAATATTCTTATAACTACATCGAATATTTGGTGGAAGACAGACACGAAAGAAATTGAAAAAAAAAAGAAGTGGTATTGGGACCCTTTGTCCTATATGTGCAAATCAAAATCAGGCAGATTTTTACCCGGAGTAGAGCATAAACCTAAAAAAATAGAAGAGGCCCATTCAGGAACAAGAAAATAACACCGTAATTTGAATTGGAGTTCGGTGAAACAATAATATATCAATGAGAGGTTAGTTCGATGAGTTTAGTGGATTCTTTTTTAAGGAAAAGCGAACAAAAACTCATCCTTCTTGAAAAATGGAAGAAAAAGCCCCCTCGTTAGGACGAGGAAAAGTCCTGCTATGAAAAAAGAAAGAGAAGAGGGCTGGAATCAACAGATTGATTCTTTTTTTTTTTCGCAATTTTTTGCGAACTGTATGCATCCAAAGGTGCGTGTATGGTTCCTAAGGGATACAATTTTGTCCTAATCAACCGACTTCATCGAGAAAGATTACTTTTTTTAGGTCAAGCAGTTGATAGTGAGATCTCGAACCAACTTATTGGTCTCATGGTATATCTTAGTCTAGAGGATGAGAACAGGGATCTTTATTTGTTTATAAACTCTCCCGGTGGATGGGTAATACCCGGAATAGCTATTTATGATACTATGCAATTTGTGCTACCAGATGTACATACAATATGCATGGGATTAGCTGCTTCAATGGGATCTTTCATCCTGGTCGGAGGAGAAATTACCAAACGTCTAGCATTCCCTCACGCTTGGCGCTAATGAGTTTTTTTATTTGAGAGAAAAAGAAGACTATGCTTTCGGCACATGCAATATGAATAAAATCATAAGTGATAATAGCACAGCACTTCGGATTCGATATGAGCAAACCATTATTGTTTTTTCATAACATGAGATTATATATCGAGAGAGTAGTATGAGACAAAAAAGGGTATTTCCAATTGGATCTTATCCATTGGGGGTCCAGTTCAGTGTCACAAACTTTTTTGTTTTCACACCAAAAGTATCTTTCTAATATTTATGTTATGAAAGAGTACTAAAATGAAAAAAAAAAAACAACAACTTTATTTTCCTTGTTTTGTTTGATCGGATCAAAAAGAAACTTTAGGATTGCTGAATCACAGACGAAATAAATATATAAAGCAACGGAACCATCATAGTATTTTGTAACTCCTGCGAAAGGAAGGGTGGTAAATGGATCACGATCACTTAAGGGTCTGATAGATCCTATTTATTTCTTTCCCCGATGGAAGGAACGGAAAAGTGAATTCCATTATGAAGCCGTATGCAATGCACAAAAAATGCCTGTACGGTTGTTCAATTCGATTTTTTTTCTTGTTATTCTTTTTCGTTCGCCTGATCGTACGAGATAGAGGAAGCATTTAATTTATTATGTTATATCATCAGGGTAATGATCCACCAACCTGCTAGTTCTTTTTATGAGGCACAAACGGGAGAATTTGTCCTGGAAGCGGAAGAACTGCTGAAACTCCGCGAAACCCTCACAAGGGTTTATGTACAAAGAACGGGTAACCCCTTATGGGTTGTATCCGAAGACATGGAAAGGGATGTTTTTATGTCAGCAACAGAAGCCCAAGCTCATGGAATTGTGGATCTTGTAGCGGTCGAAAATACCGGGGATTTCACGTAAAGAAGTAAAAGATTAACTAGAAATGATTCATCATCATCTGGTTAGGATTGATCTAAACCAGCCCATTCTGTATACGATTCAGCATGCCAACTATTAAACAACTTATTAGAAACACAAGACAGCAAATCAAAAATGTCACAAACTCCCCCGCTCTTCGGGGATGCCCTCAGCGTCGAGGAACATGTACTAGGGTGTATGTGCGACTCGTTCAGATCATGAGCTGGAACAAAAGAAAGGAGACCATTTTTCCAGTATCAATGACCAATACCAATGAATAGGATCGAAGAACTCCATTCACTATAAAAAAAAAAAAAAGACCTCTATTGTGATTGTGTATTAAATTTATGGTTTCCGTTGGTGCAAATCCAATCAACTCAATTTGAGATGAGAAGCAATTCCCCATTGGTGGCAAATGATTGATTATTCATTAAGCGGGGGAAAGTATTTAAGAAGCAGAAAGATTATGCTTCCACTCTTGCAAGAACGGACTAACAGGGTCAGCTACCTAGCCAACCTTCATAATTAAATGCCGTTACTGTATGGGTAGATCTTGTTGTGAAAAGACCTATTACTGGATAATTTATGGGTAGAGTCAAAGAATGTGAACTGTACAAGTTACTAATAACATTGATTCAATGAGGGAAGTGGCTCCGGTGTATAGAGAGGACCTCACCGTTTAAGAAGTAACCATAGAAACGATGTAACCCACTATTTCTTTATCCATTTACCTTTACTACTTAATATTATACTGAAATCACATTACTTAAATTTACAATTTACCATTTCTAAGTTAAATGCACGGAAAAATCGTGGTTGGGAAGGTCATAGTAGCAAAAGCCATTGGAATTTTTATTTTATACATCGGAAGAATCAGTTTTGTTATTAACAGACTAGGAAAGGGAAAAAGAATGACTGAAAGAAAAAAAATCAATTAGTTATTCATCAAAGTTGAATTTGATTCAATGACCAGAATTAAACGAGGGTATATAGCTCGGAGACGTAGAAAAAAAATTCGTTTATTTGCATCAACCTTTCGAGGGGCTCATTCACGACTTACTCGAACTACTATTCAACAGAAAATGAGAGCTTTGGTTTCTGCTCATCGAGATAGGCGCAAGCAAAAGATACATTTTCGTCGTTTGTGGATCGCTCGAATAAATGCAGTAATTCGCGATAACAAAGTATCTTATACTTATAGTCGATTAATAAATAATATGTACAAGAGGCAGCTGCTTCTTAATCGTAAAATACTTGCACAAATAGCTATATCAAATAGGAATTGTCTTTCCATGATTTCCAATGAGATCATTGAGATCATTAAATAAGGAGATTTGACGAAATCCACCAGAATTTTTTTAAGGGAGGTCCCCGGAGAATGAACTCCGGGAGGATAGAGTAGAACTTACTATTCTGTAGAACTTACTATTCTAAATAAGAATAAAGTAGTAAAAATGAACGAACACGTTTCAATAAAAAAATATTTTTTTCTTACGATGTGACAATCCAATCTGGATTCTCGAATTTTTCGAACAAGACATCAACCTGAAGTGGGGTGGGGTTCGGTTCGGATTGGAATTTGTATTCAATTGAGGAATAGGCCTATTTATTTCTTTCTGGTTCGAGGACCAGTAGTTCTAGGGGTCGACTCAGTTCTCTCAAATTGTTTCTCATTGTTAAGAAAAGGTAACGAAGATAAAATACGAGCTTGTTTTATAGCAATAGTAATTAATCGTTGTTGTTTCAAAGTCAATCTATTCACCCGTCTAGATAAAATTTTTCCTTGTTCACTAATAAATCGACTAATTAAACTCATGTTTCTATAATCAATTCGATCCCCCAATCCAATTGGGGGCAAACGCCGACGAAAAGATCGCTTGGATTTAAGAAAAAGTCGCTTGGATTTATCCATGTTTATTCCTTATCTCTAAAAAAAATCCTATTTCTGAATTCTAATTCATTTGGGATTCGACCGAAACAAAATAGGATTTAATTGGTTTATGGTTAGATTTAGCTATATATCCATATAGGTAATTTGTTCCTTGGAAGGGTGGCACACACATGTTCCGTTTGATCTATTTCTTTATCTCCCCATGAATCGTATGTTTGTAACAATAGGGACAGAATTTTTTCAATTCCAATCGATTAGGTGTATTGTGTCGATTTTTTTGAGTAATATATCTAGAAATACCTGGTGATTCTTTATTAATACCGTTTCGGATACAACTTTTACATTCCAAAATAACTTTTACTCTGACATCTTTACCCTTGGCCATAAATCTCCTTTGGATTTTTGATTCACTCAATTTTTCTATTTAGTTTATTGATTGTTGATTTTCGATCCGACACGAAGAAAAAAAGGGAAAAAAAGAAGTTGCTAACTCGAAATCCAGTTTTCTGAAAGATTTCGTTGCAATCAATGAAGTAATAAAAAAAAATAATAAGTAATACAATCGTTTCCAACTATCCATTTTGTCTAATTCCAGTATAGCATTTTATTTCATTCATTTAAGTATCTTCTATTCTTGTATGATTTTGTTGCCCTAAATCCCCATTTCAATTCTCCTTATAGAATTAGAACTAGAAATTGGAGCATGAACCCGAGTTTTGCTGCGGTTGAATTCTTTCTCGTTTCTTCTTTTTTACTTTATATCAGATCCTAAAAAACTGAAAAAAGAACAAAACACAGAAAGGGGGAGGGATTAGTCACAGACTAATTTATTGTATCTTTAATATTTTTCATTCCTTCCCATGTGAATAACTAGAATGAAAAAAAAGGGAATGTTAATGCATCCGGGAATAAACGATTGATCTCGATTAATAGACCTGCTAAAGATCCGAACCATAGAGTACTTAACACAGGTGCCACAGAGAGATATGTTTTTAGATTTCGCATTGTAAATCCTCCTTCTTAATTGTAATACATATATGATTGGATGCATATGTAATTAAGGATTACTTGTATTTTTACGCTAAATCCTTAAGTAAAATAGATATATATAACAACTGGGTAAATGAGATTTCACTTTTCTTACAACAGAAAAGGACATCCCCTTCGTTTCTTTTTTCTTTCTAAGCATTACCAATAAATATTCATTTATTACATACGTTGGGTTTCATATTATATATATAATGAATTCTTTCATTTTCATTCATTCCTTTTTTCTTATTCTTTATCTTTATTCTTAACTTAATATCTTAACTTAATATCTTAACTTAATATTTTTTTTTATTTAATTTAATATGTATTATTATATGTATTATAAGTATTATATGTATTATAAGTATTATAGTATTTTGAGTATTATTTGATTTTTCATTTTCATTATTTTTATTGTTATAGTTATAATATTAATAATATTATTAATATTATATTTTAGGTTATATTATATGTTTTATGTTATATTATGTTTTTTTATATATGTTATATATATATATGAGACAAAAAAAAATAAGAAATGAAAAGATTTATGTATATAAATGGAGGAAATAACGATGTGGAAAACAAGATAGGGATTCTCTACAATGAAACTGTAGACTTATTGAAAGGGATGTAGCGCAGCTTGGTAGCGCGTTTGTTTTGGGTACAAAATGTCACGGGTTCAAATCCTGTCATCCCTACCTATTACTTCTCCTATGGGCAGTAACGAAGAATCAATTGATCTCAATTGAAATTGCACCTATAGAATATTTGAGTTTAAAAAACTATATACATACAAACTTTGGAGGTACAAAAAGATACAAAAAGAATCCTTTTTTTTATGATCTTATCTATGTATTGTCACACATAGTCATAGTAAGAAAGCGCTCTTAGTTCAGTTCGGTAGAACGTGGGTCTCCAAAACCCGATGTCGTAGGTTCAAATCCTACAGAGCGTGATTCCGGCCTTCTTAGGTCAAATTATAATGAAATAACTTTACTAACTTGAACAGCAACCCGAACCCAAATTTGACCTCCTGTGGATTAAAAAAAAAAGGAGGTCAATCAAAAAAAAAAGAGATGTTACTTAATTAAAATGAAAATTAAAGGTCCAGCTGATCGCCGCGTCTGTATTGTAAATATGCAGTTACGAATAATCCAGCCAAAGTAATAGGAATTAGACCCAACACGATTCCAAATAGTAAAACTTCAATCATTTCAATTTGTTTGAAAAGGGGAAAAAGGGGAGGTAATATCTATCCCTAAATATTAATCCGAATCTCCTATGAATCTCAATAATCAATAATTGATAATTGATGCAGGAAAGAATTTTAGATTACCTGGAATCTCACAGAAACATTTATTCTTTTTTTTGTTTTAGTTCATTCAATCAATTTCAAATAAGTCGTATTTTGCTCAAACCAATAAATAGAACTGAGGTTATAGTTGAAGCCGC